TAAAGGTAGCCATTAAACATAGTCTAAAAAAATAGATCGATCCGCGGATTCGTTCCAATTGAGTGATTTAATCCGGTATAAATATTAGAAAGGGCGGAAACATTATCTTCGCAAACATGAATAGATATATCTTTATTTTACAATTTTTTTTTTCATAAAAAAAATTATCTTTATCCCCAGCCTCGGAGGGAGGATTTATCTTTGATGAAAACTTTTATGCTTTTAGAGTTCCATTTTTATAGTGAAAATGGAATGTACATACCTATACAAAATGAATATCAATGGCTCACTATTCACTCGGGTTTTGAGCCATAATCATTATGTAGGAGAGATGGCCGAGTGGTTGAAGGCGTAGCATTGGAACTGCTATGTAGACTTCTGTTTACCGAGGGTTCGAATCCCTCTCTTTCCGTATTCTTCACCTAATTCATCAATGTTACTGGCCACAATGCATCAAATAAGAATGGATACTCCAACAACTAGCCTGTAACCTTTCTTTGATATGGATTCTTTATTCCTAATCCTAATTTCTGTGGTACGAAAATACTGGATAAAATGGACAAGGAATGAAAATACCCTACTGATCTATAGATACATGAATGAGAGAAAAATCCCCAGACCAAAACCCTTAACTTACTTCCCTCAGCCCCTTTACTTAAGCGAAAAAAGGGGGGGCAAAATTTGCCGTGTTATTTTAGTTAGGATTAAGTCTGACGAGAGTAATATTCTACAACTAGCAATTCATTTATTTTCAAACCGACCCACTTACTATCTATTATTTGATTGACTAATCCTTTATATTGGAATGGGTGAAGAGTCAAATGTTTTGGTAATTCCTCAGGGGGGGATGAATCAAGATAATTTTGAATCAGAGTCTTAGATTTTTTTTCATCTCTCACCGTAATAATATCTCTGGGTTTGCATCGATAACTTGGTATATCTACTATACGACCATTAACTAAAATATGCCTGTGGTTAACTAATTGGCGGGCTTGAGGAATAGTCGAAGCCATACCCAATCGAAAAAGGATGTTATCCAAACGCATTTCAAGTAGTTGTAGTAAAACCTGACCTGTTGACCCTTTGGCTTTTCCGGCGATACGAACGTATTTAAGTAATTGTTGTTCCGTAAGACCATAATGAAAGCGCAATTTTTGTTTTTCTTCTAAACGAATACGATATTGCGATTTTTTGCCGGGGCGCGATTGGGTTCGAAGATCGCTTCCGGCTCTAGGCTTTTTACTAGTTAGCCCCGGTAAAGCCCCCAGACGGCGGATTTTTTTGAAACGAGGTCCTCTGTAACGCGACATAAAGACTCCTTTTTTTTATGAAATTTCATAAACCAAAATTAAAACTAAACTAAAATATGATAAATGAAGCGAAATTTACTGAAGTATTACAAAGAATAATTAGAGGAATTGTATCAATAGTCAGACCTTATTGTATAGAAATATTGTATATATAATTGTATTATATAAATAAAAAAGAAAAAGAATTTGAAATAATCGAAAAAAAAAAAAATGAAGGGCTCTTTTCTTGATTGATTTGTTCTACAGAGACCAAACCCCTCCAATCCAATTTTTATTAATAATTGGAAGTTTCTATGAAATAATCGAAGGGGAAGGGGCTCGGCGACCTTTAGGAACGGGCAAAGAAGCTTTTCACTTTAGATTTCCTATTATCAATTATCTAAAAAATAAAACAAATGGAGAAAAGCCGGCTATCGGAATCGAACCGATGACCATCGCATTACAAATGCGATGCTCTAACCTCTGAGCTAAGCGGGCTCACATAACATAAATTGTACACGTATACTAATTTAGTAAACTACTGCTGCTGAGATCTTAACTGTTTATTCTTAATTATTTCATAATAAATATGATATAAATGTAGAAAAATTCAACTATAGAAACGAATAAGAATGGAAAATCTAATTTTCAAAAATATTTCATTTTGATATATTAATTTAGATCTATTTCTCAAATATATGTTTATCAATAATAAATATCTTAATTTGTTTAATTAGAGACGAATATTTTTTTACTATTCCATATTTAATATTTCCTTTACTATTTTTTAATATTGTTTTTTGATATTTTACTATATAAAAAATAAAATAAAAATAAAACTATATAAATTCGAAATAAAATATTTTAGTACATGGTTTTTTATTTCTAGATATTTATTTAGATTTCGAATTTGAAATAGAATTTTGTACCTAAAGTTAGGAATATAATCTAGTAATTAAGTTAGAATCTTATTGTATATTTATTGTATATTATAATCGTATAATATATTAATATAATTAATTAATTATTATATCTATTTGAATCTATTTGAAAGCGAAAATAGAGAATTTATAAAATTTGAAATAATTTCATTAATATTCATTAATATATAAATTAACGGAATGATTAATTGATTAATTATATCCATTCGATTAGTTATGGCTATTAATGAAATTTGAAATTAATAATACTAAATTGCCCTTTGTCGTTTTTTTTTTTTTTTTTATTATGATCTGCCCTAAGAAAAGGATAAGAGGAGAAAAGTGCAATCCAGACCATAATGAAACATTCCTAGGGTTTCATTCGGAAAGGCGAAACCTAAGACAAAAAAAAAAGAATCGACCGTTCAAGTATTCAAAATTGCACACTAAAAATGATAGAAAATCATAGAAATTGGGACATGTATATATATAATATATTATAATAGATATATGTTATGTGATCTATATTGAATTTCTGGTTGGACCAAGTATGGTCTCCAATAGAGATGAAAGAAGATAGATAAAAAATCAAATCGGAGAAAACACTTTTCAATACAGGAATCGATATCTAATCAATTCAACGGTTCCAGCATAATATAAATGGAAATGAACAAAAAAGGGTAAACGGCATCATGATGTGATCCTAATCACATCACAAAAAAAAGGGGGATATGGCGAAATTGGTAGACGCTACGGACTTAATTGGATTGAGCCTTGGTATGGAAACCTACCAAGTGATAACTTTCAAATTCAGAGAAACCCTGGAATTAAAAATGGGCAATCCTGAGCCAAATCCCGTTTTATGAAAACAAACAAGGTTTCAGAAAGCGAGAATAAATAAAGGATAGGTGCAGAGACTCAATGGAAGCTGTTCTAACAAATGGAGTTGGCTGCATTGTGTTCGTAAAGGAATCCTTCCATCGAAACTTCCGAAAGGATGAAAGATAAACCTATATACATATGTATACTTACTGAAATACTATCGCCAAATGATTAAAAATGATTAATGATGACTCCAACCGGTTCTATAATTTTTTTCTATCTATTTATATGAAAAATGAAAGAATTTTTGTGAATCGATTCAAAATCAAAATTGAAAAATGAAATAAATATTCATTGATCAAATCATTCACTCCATCATAGTCTGATAAATCTTTTTTTTTTAGAATTGATTAATCGGATAAGAATAAAGATAGAGTCCCATTCTACATGTCAATATCGACAACAATGAAATTTATAGTAAGAGGAAAATCCGTCGACTTTAGAAATCGTGAGGGTTCAAGTCCCTCTATCCCCAAAAAGACCTGGTTGCCTCCCTAATTATTTATCTTCTCATTTTATTTTGTTAGTGACTCAAAATTGGTTATGGTTCGCAGTTATTCTCACTCTACTATTTCATTCACAAACCGATCTGAGCGGAAATTTTTTTTCTTATCACATCATAAGCCTTGTGTGTGATATATATGATACGTGTACAAATGCAAATGAGCATCTTTGAATAATGTATTAAATTAAAATAATTAACAATCTATATCATTATTTGTATTATTTGTACTGTATTGAAACTTACAAGGTTTTCTTTTTGAAGATACAAGAAATTCTACCAGGGCCTGGATAATACTTTGGAATATCTTTTCGTTTTTTAATTGACATAGACCCAAGTCCTATATTAAAATAAAATGAGGATGATGCGTCGTGAATGGTCGGGATAGCTCAGCTGGTAGAGCAGAGGACTGAAAATCCTCGTGTCACCAGTTCAAATCTGGTTCCTGGCACATGAGTAATTTGTATGAGTATATATTCGACAAATTAATTGATATGGGTCGACATACATATTCAGTATTCTAGTTATAGATCATGATACATACTTATCCATCTAAGTGTCGGAGCTATACCCCTTACTAATTTAATTAAGTTTTATGTATATAAAACAGGCAAAAGAAACGATGGGTATTGTGTATTATTGTGTATTAAAGTATACAAAGGAAACGAACTCCATTTTGTTTCCTCTTACTTTTTTTTATTTGTTCGTGTCTCCACCAGTAAAAAAAATGTTACTACTTCATACATATTCCAAAGGGTAAATTACAATTGCTTAGTTGAAAGACCAAAAAATAGAGTCTAGAGTCTAGGGGAGGTGAAGGGCGGGAATAGCCAAGATTGATCTCAGATACAGTACAAATAGAATATGACCCTCTTTCATTTCCTTATATATTTTTTTTCATATTCTATTTCTTTATTTCCTCCTATGTTACTTTCTAGAGCCCTTCTAAGTGATGTGCGCGGTACATAGTTCATGATGTGGAACTCTTTTAATTTCATCCTATTGGCTCGGCTCATCCGAAAAAGTATCTTCAAAATTTGAGAATTTCAATGAACCCTCTAATTCTTTTTTTTATTTATTTAGCCCACCTAATGAATGAAACGTCAATTACTCTGTTTGATCTATAAGAGAACGTCCAAATATTCTTTTAATATCTGGAGTTGTAGAAGTGAATATTTGTTTCTGATTATTCAATGAGCATCTTGTATTTCATAAAAATTTGGGGCAATATAATCCTTACGTAAAGGCCAGCCTATCCAACTTTCAGGCATTAAGATACGTTTCAGGCGTGGATGATTATCATAAAAGATTCCCAGCATATCATAAGATTCCCTTTCTTGAAAATCTGCGCTTTTCCAAACCCAGAAAACAGATGGAATTCTAGGATTCCCCCTTGGGGCAAATACT